AGTAGAAAAAGATCTATTGAAATAAAGGAAATAAGTAAAAAGGTCCCTCGATGGCCATACTACTTACTCGATGATTTGCAACTAGAGGAAGGAGAAACCGGCGAAGAAAGGGTAGAATTGGATTCTCAAATTCGTTTAAGAAAATACAAGTATATGGTCATTTTTGATGATAGCGAAGATTCTAATGAGCCTGATCCAGCAGGCGAAATCGCTTGGATACGTTATTTACCATACTCGGATTTTCGTCGAAATCTAATAAAAGGTTCTATGCGTGCCCAAAGGCGTAAAACGGTTACTTGCCAACTCTTCTATCAAGCAAAGGCGCATTCCCCTCTTTTTGTGGACAGAATAGACAGACGCCTTTTTTCTTTTTTGGACAGAATAGACAGAGGCCTTTTTTCTTTTTTGAACAGAATAGACAGACGCCTTTTTTCTTTTGATAGTTTCGGACGGATGAAAGGCATTTTTCAAAATTTGATGTCTAAAAAAAGCAAAAAATTACAAATCTCTGATTATACAAAAGAAAAAAGAAAGGTTGAAAAATACCAAGACGAAGAGAGAATGCGAATGGAAATAGCAGAAGCTTGGGATACCATTACATATGCTCAAGCAGTAAGAGGTTTTTTATTAGTAGGCCAATCAATTCTTCGGAAATATATTCGATTGCCTTTATTAATAATAGCTAAGAATATTGCGCGTATTTTATTATTTCAAGGTCCCGAATGGTCCGAAGACTTCAAGGATTGGAATCGAGAAATGCATATTCGATGCACTTATAATGGTGTTGAATTATCCGACAAAGAATTTCCAAAAAACTGGTTAACAGACGGTATTCAGATAAAAATCTTATTTCCTTTTTACCTGAAACCTTGGCACCGATCTAAGTTAAAACCCTTGAAAACACAGAAAGCGCAAAAAAATGATTTTTGTTTTTTAACAATTTTTGGACCGGAAACTGACCATCCTTTTGGTCCCCCTCGAAAACTAAAAGTGTCTTCATTTTTTGAACCTATTTTTAAAGAACTGAAAAAAAAAGTGAAAAAATTGAAAAAGAAGTCTTTTATAGTTTTTAATGTTTTTAAAGAACGAGCAAAATTTCTTCGAAAGGTGTCAAAAGAAATAAAAAAATGGAGCATCAAAAACTACGAATTGGGTGAAACTAAAACCGACGATTCTATAATGAATAATCAGATGATTCGTGAATCACCTATTCAAATTCGATCTACAGAATGGACAAATTTTTCACTGACAGAAAAAAAAATGAAAGATCTGACTGAGAGAACAAGTACAATCAACAAGAAACTAGAAAGAATTCTAAATGAGAAGAAAAATGGATTTCTAACTCAAGAAAAAAATATGAATTCTAATAAAAAAAGTTATCATAATAAAATATTAGAATCATTAATAAAATTTTGTCAAATATTAAAAAGAAGAAATACTCGATTAATCCGTAAATTTGATTTTTTTATCAAATTTTTCATGGAAAAAATATACATAGATTTTTTTCTATGTATCATTAATATTGCAAGAACCAATGCACAACTTTTGATTGAATCAAGAAAAAAAATGATCGAGAAATCCATTTCCAATAAGAAAGAAAATGAAAAAAGAATTAAGAAAAGAAATACAAAAAAATTTCACTTTATTTTAACTAAAAAAAATTCCCTTGATAATATTCAAAATAAGAATTCAACAACTTTTTGTAACTCGTCCTCCTTCTCGCAAGCATATGTATTTTATAAAATATCGCAAACTCGAGTTATTAACTTCTATAAATTCAAGTCTATCCTTCAATATCATGGAACATCTCTTTTTCTTAAAAATGAAATAAAGGATTTTTTTCGGAAAGAGGGAATTTTTCATTCTGGATTGAGACATAAAGACTTTTGGCATTCTGAAAGGAATCAATGGAAAAACTGGTTAAGGGGGCATTATCAATATGATTTCTCTCAGATTATCTGGCTTAAATTAGTACCAGAAAAATGGCGAAATAAAGTCAATCGACACTGTATGACTCAAAAAAACGATTTTAACAAATGGGGCTCATATGAAAAAGAAGGATTAATTCATGATGAAAAAAAAAATGATTTTGAACCTGATTCAGTAATGAATCAAGAATATAAAAAATCATCTAATTTTAAAAAACATCATAGACATGATTTTTTCTCATATAAATCTATTAATTATGAAGAGAAGAAAGACTCATATATTTATAGATCACCATTACAAATAAATAGTAAAGAAGAGATTTTTGATAATTACAAGATAGATAAACGCAAATTTTTTGATATGCCAGACGGGCTACCTATTTATAATTATCTAGGAGAAAATTATATTATGGCTGAGGAGAAATTTCCAGATAGAAAATTTTGTAGGTGGAAAATGATTGATTTTTGCCTTAGAAATAATAAGGTCGAGATTCATTACTGGGCCAATAGCGGCACCAAGAATAAGAATCAAAAAATGAAGAGGGGTCCTTTTTCTTTACCAATTTATCAAAATTCAAAAATCAACCCATTCAAAAAAAAAAAAGATCCTTCTTTGACAAAAAAAAAAAGATCCTTCTTTGATTGGATGGAAATGAATGAGGAAATAGTAGGTCGTATTAGTTCGAATCCAGAACTAGAACTTTGGTTCTTCCCAGAATTTGTGCCACTATATAATGCATATAAGATTCAACCGGGGATCATACCAATAAAATTACTTCTTTTCAACTTTCATTTGAATGGAAATAAAAACATTAAGAAAAACATTACTGAAAGTAACCCTTTAATAGAATCAAAGAAAAAAAAAAGAATTCTTAGATTCGAGAATAGAAATCAAGAAGAAAAAGATCCTCTAAACCAAGGGGAAGGGGCTCCTCTATCAGATGAAAATGGAGGTAGATCAGGCATAAAAAAACAACGTAGAAAAAAAAAGGCCAACATGAGCCCCGAAGCTATAGAGCTTTATTCCTTCCTAGAAAGTTTTTTCTATTTTCAATTGAGCTGGGAAAGGGTTCTAAATAAAAAAATGGTCAATAATATTAGAGCCTATTGTCTCCTGCTTAGATTGATAAATCCAAAGGACGTTGCTATATCCTATCTTAAACGGGGAGAACTGACTGTGGATATTTGGACTCTAAAAAGGCACACTCCTAGAGAATTAAGTACAAGCGGAACATTGATTATCGAACCGACTTATCCTTATCCGTCTATAAAAAACGATGGACAATTGATTCTATATCAAACCATAGGTATTTTTTTGGTTCATAAGAATAAATACCTTCATAAGAATAAATACCAAAGGAATCAAAAATTTCGAGAATGGTTTGATAAGAATCAATTTGATGAATCCATTTTAAGACATCAAAAAATGACTCAAAATAGAGACAAAAATCATTATGATTTATTTGTTCCTGAAACTTTTTTATCCCCTAAAGGCCGTAGAGAATTGCGAATTCTATATTTTTTAAACTCAAGGGATAGAAATGATATACATAGAAATCCGGTATTTTGCAATCAGGTAAAAAACTGTGGTCAAGTTTTAAATAGAGGCAAATATCTCGGTATCGATAAAAATAAACTAATTAAAATGAAGTTCTTTCTTTGGCCCAATTATCGACTAGAAGATTTAGCTTGTATGAATCGCTATTGGTTTAATACTCATAATGGCAGTCGTTTCAGTATGGTCAGGATACATATGTATCCACGGTTGAAAATTTGTTAGTTACAAGTCCATTTACATGAATTTTGCCATATATACATATATTATTAGGTAATAGAATACGTCGGCTATATGAAAACAAATAGATAGACGCGAGGATTGTCTTACATTCCATCCTGAAAGAGGATACTAATTTAATGACATACATATTATCAATTAGATCTATAAATGAATGAACAAAATCTTCTTATCTTTTTTTGTATTCCTATACAAATAAAATAAGAAGATTTTGTTCATTTATTTATTTTATAAAATAGGAAGTTTATAATGAACTTAAGGTCATTCTGTATATCAAAATGAATAATATTATTACTGATTAATCAAATTCACATCAAAAAATGATAAATTATAAAAGGGGATAAGATTTTGTTTTATGGTAAAAAATTCATTCATCTCAGTGATTTTTCAAGAAAAAAAAGAAGAAAAGCGGGGGTCTGTTGACTTTCAAATAGTCAGTTTCACCAATAAGATACGAAGACTTACTTCCCATTTGGAATTGCACAGAAAAGACTATTCATCTCAGAGAGGTCTACGAAAAATTCTGGGAAAACGTCAACGGCTGCTGTCTTACTTATCAAAGAAAAATCGAGTACGCTATAAAGAATTAATTAGTGAGTTGGATATTCGGGAGTTAAAAAATCGTTAATTTAAAAATTTTTACTTAGTTTTTTCATTTATTGGATCTTGAGAATTTTGATAAACTTCTTTTCGTTTTCAGCAATTCATGTAAGAATGAATCGAGGAAAAACTTATGAATAGACCAGCTACAGAAAGAGACCTTATGATAGTCAATATGGGACCTCACCACCCATCAATGCACGGTGTTCTTCGTCTCATTGTTACCCTAGACGGTGAAAATGTTGTTGACTGCGAACCAATATTAGGTTATTTACACAGAGGAATGGAAAAAATTGCGGAAAACCGAACAATTATACAATTTTTACCTTATGTAACACGTTGGGATTATTTAGCTACTATGTTCACAGAAGCAATAACCGTAAATGGACCAGAACAATTGGGAAATATTCAAGTGCCTAAAAGAGCGAGCTATATCAGAGTCATTATGTTGGAGTTAAGTCGTCTAGTTTCTCATCTGTTATGGCTTGGACCTTTTATGGCGGATATTGGCGCACAGACCCCTTTTTTCTATATTTTCAGAGAAAGAGAATTAGTATATGATCTATTCGAAGCTGCGACTGGGATGAGAATGATGCATAATTATTTTCGTATCGGAGGAGTAGCAGCCGACCTGCCTTATGGCTGGATAGATAAATGTTTGGATTTCTGCGATTATTTTTTAACAGGAGTTGTTGAATATCAAAAACTTATTACGCGAAATCCCATTTTTTTAGAACGAGTTGAAGGAGTAGGCATTCTTAGTGGAGAAGAAGCAATAAATTGGGGTTTATCCGGACCGATGCTACGAGCATCTGGAATACAATGGGATCTTCGTAAAGTTGATCATTATGAGTGTTACGACGAATTTCATTGGGAAATCCAGTGGCAAAAAGAAGGAGACTCGTTAGCTCGTTATTTAGTCCGAATCAGTGAAATGACGGAATCCATAAAAATAATTCAACAGGCCCTGGAAGGAATTCCAGGGGGTCCCTATGAGAATTTAGAAATCCGATGCTTTGATAGAGAAAGGGATCCAGAATGGAATGATTTTGAATATCGATTCATTAGTAAAAAACCTTCTCCCACATTTGAATTGCCGAAGCAAGAACTTTATGCGAGAGTTGAAGCCCCAAAGGGAGAATTGGGAATTTTTCTAATAGGGGACAAAAGTTGTTTTCCTTGGAGATGGAAAATTCGCCCGCCGGGTTTTATCAATTTGCAAATTCTTCCTCAGTTAGTTAAAGGAATGAAATTGGCTGATATTATGACGATACTAGGTAGCATAGATATCATTATGGGAGAAGTTGATCGTTGAAATGATAGTTTATACAACAGAAATAGAAGTACAAGATATTCATTCTTTTTCCAGATTGGAATTTTTCAAAGAGGTCTATGGAATCGTATGGATCTTTGTCCCTATTTTGACTCTTGTATTGGGGATCACAGTAGGCGTACTGGTAATTGTATGGTTAGAAAGAGAGATATCCGCAGGAATACAACAACGTATTGGGCCTGAATACGCCGGTCCTTTGGGAATTCTTCAAGCTCTAGCAGATGGGACAAAACTGCTTTTCAAAGAGAATCTTTTTCCAGCTAGAGGAAATACCCGTTTATTCAGTATTGGACCATCTATAGCAGTCATATCTATTTTACTAAGTTTTTTAGTAATTCCTTTTAGCTATCATCTTGTTTTAGCTGATCTCAATATCGGTATTTTTTTATGGATTGCCATTTCAAGTATTGCCCCTGTTGGCCTTCTTATGTCAGGATACGGATCGAATAATAAATATTCCTTTTTAGGTGGTTTACGAGCTGCTGCTCAATCGATTAGTTATGAAATACCATTAACTTTATGTGTTTTATCAATATCTCTACGTGCGATTCGTTGAAATACAAACTTTTCTTTCTTTTCCCTATTCATTCTTTTCTTTCGCTTTAGAAAACAAAACAAGTTGAACGAATTGAATAGATATTCTTTATTATCCTTTTGGTTGATAAAGTAAATTAGATAGTTATATATGAGTGAAAGAAAGCAGCTTATCAATTTGCAGTAAAAAAAAAAAAATGGAGTCTCATTTCCTATGTACAAGACAAAAGTTAAGTGGAAATAAACATAAGCGGAAGAGGTCCCTTACCCCAAGACTGGTTGATTAGACAACCCAGCTTGAAGCGGGCTCAAAAGATCAACCGTATGGCCTTTTCACTATCCTTTGTATGAATTACCTACCATACATGTATTATCAAACGAAACGGGCGATTGAACAAAAAATGAGTGGATGATTAGGAACACAAAAATGCACAAAGGATTAGTAATGGAGATTATGGAAATTATCTAAAAAGATATTTCTGCATAACATAAAAAGAATACTAATTGGGGCTTTAAATTGGTAGAAATGATAAGGCAGTACTTCCCGCGATTCCGATCCAGAGTATGCTCCTATCCACCCATTAAAGCAATGACTATCAGGAACGAAATAATCCTTTATTTTTTATTTTTGTTTTAGCCCCTTCTCTTATATCGGTTTTATAAGAAAGAAGAATAGGAACGAAAAACAAACAAGAGAAAAAAAAAAGAAATCTTTTTTATTCCGTCTTTTTCATATATTTAGCATAGATTTAGAGAGATATAATTTGTCTCATGATTCATTAGCTAATGTAACGTCTAATTCCTTTTCGTAATCGAAAATGATGGGTTGAAATAAACTATTTATTGATATTTCTGAAAGGAGTTTTTTATTTAAGGATTAAGTTATTACTCAACAAAGTCAAATTATTAACGGGTGAGATCAATTCGGAAGCGCCTTTTTTGATTATTCTTTTAGAGTATAGCAGACGGAATTCCATTGGTATAATTTTGGACCCTCAAATAGATTTTGACTCTTTCTATTCTACAACCATAGCTAGCTAAATAGTCAATAATACTGATCTGGTCCTTAGATTTTTTTTGACCCACGAGGAGCCGTATGAGGCGAAAACCTCATGTACGGTTCTGGAATAGCGGTGGGAACAGTGATGTTATCACCGACTATGATTATCTAACAGTTCAAGTACAGTTGATATAGTTGAGGCGCAGTCAAAATATGGTTTTTGGGGATGGAATTTGTGGCGTCAGCCTATAGGATTTCTCGTTTTTCTAATTTCTGCCCTAGCCGAATGCGAGAGATTACCCTTTGATTTACCAGAAGCGGAGGAAGAATTAGTAGCAGGTTATCAAACCGAATATTCGGGTATCAAATTTGGTTTATTTTATGTTGCTTCCTATCTAAATCTATTACTTTCTTCGTTATTTGTAACGGTTCTTTACTTCGGTGGTTGGAATATTTCCATTCCATACATATTTGTTCCTGAGCTATTTGAAATAAATAAAGTGGATGGAATCTTTGGAACTACAATTGGTATCTTTATTACATTAGCTAAAACTTATTTGTTCTTGTTTATTTCTATCACAACAAGATGGACTTTACCTAGGTTAAGAATGGACCAACTTTTAAATCTTGGATGGAAATTTCTTTTACCAATATCTCTCGGTAATCTATTATTAACAACCTCTTTTCAACTTTTTTCACTGTAAATAGCAAACAATAGACTTGGTTCAAGTTCAAACAAGAGAAAGAAACGAAGATAAAACTATTCATATAGATTCCTGATATGTTCCCTATGGTAACTGGGTTCATGAATTATGGTCAACAAACAGTACGAGCAGCAAGGTACATTGGTCAAAGTTTCATGATTACCTTATCCCACGCAAATCGTTTGCCTGTAACTATTCAATATCCTTATGAAAAATTAATCACATCGGAGCGTTTCCGTGGCCGAATCCATTTCGAATTTGATAAATGTATTGCTTGTGAAGTATGTGTTCGTGTATGTCCTATAGATCTGCCTGTTGTTGATTGGAAATTTGAAACTGATATTCGAAAAAAACGATTACTTAATTACAGTATTGATTTCGGAATTTGTATATTTTGTGGTAACTGTGTTGAGTATTGTCCAACAAATTGTTTATCGATGACTGAAGAATATGAACTTTCTACTTACGACCGTCACGAGTTGAATTATAATCAAATTGCTTTGGGCCGTTTACCAATGTCAGTAATTGATGATTATACAATTCGAACAATTTTGAATTCGCCTCAAAGAAAAACTGAGTAGATAACCGCCCTATTCTATTAAATAAAGAGAAATTACCAATTCTTAAGGTTCCGTTTTTTGGTTTAAATTAAAAGAATGAGATAAGGTCTTTCTCTTTGTTTGGCCAATAATGAAAAATTCAACTAGAAATTCATTGGTTGATGAGAATTTCGACTTTTTTATTAAAAATCTATCAATAGAGTCGTAATTTTTTCGAAATATATACTTTCAAAAAATATCCTTATTCTTTCTTAATTTAAGAAAATAAAATAATCAAAAAAGAAACTGTCCAACAATTGTACCCATATCATACCTAATAGATTAGAATTGAATTCAATTAGGAACCTATCATAAAATGAAAATCAAAAAAACCTTTAGTTTTTTCCCGGTCGGGTCAATACGATCATGAAAAGCATTTCAATTTATCTCCTATTTTACATATAATGGATTTGCCTGGACCAATACACGATTTTCTTATAGTTTTACTGGGATCGGGTCTTATATTAGGGGGACTGGGAGTAGTATTACTTACCAATCCAATTTATTCTGCCTTTTCGTTGGGATTGGTTCTTGTTTGTATATCCTTATTCTATATTCTTTCAAATTCACATTTTGTAGCCGCTGCCCAGCTCCTTATTTATGTAGGAGCCATAAATGTTTTAATCATATTTGCTGTCATGTTCATGAAGGGTTCAGAATATTACAAGGATTTGAATCTGTCGATCGTTGGGGATGGGGTTACTTCACTGGTTTGTACAAGTATTCTTCTTTCGCTAATTACTACTATTTTCGATACGTCATGGTACGGGATTATTTGGACTACAAGATCAAACCAACTTATAGAACAAGATTTGATAAGTAATAGTCAACAAATTGGAATTCATTTATCAACAGATTTTTTTCTTCCGTTTGAACTGATTTCAATAATTCTTTTAGTTGGTTTGATAGGCGCAATTGCTGTGGCTCGTCAGTAATAAATCGTTATAACTAGCAACAGCAAACAATCCAAATTGCACTTTCTTCTATGTTATCCCACCTATTTCACAAAAATTCTATTTGAATACTGTTCATGTCTAAAAGGGAGATTCTTTTATTTGATCTATTTTCAATACATTCTTTTGTTCCGTACTTGTTTTGTTCTATTCTAGTCAATCTCGAATCTGTTGAATTTTTGTTCATATTGAAATGAACCAACATTGATAAGGAGTTGGTCAATGATGCTCGAACATGTACTTGTTTTGAGTGCCTATTTATTTTCTATCGGTATTTATGGATTAATCACGAGTCGAAACATGGTTAGGGCTCTTATGTGTCTTGAACTTATATTGAATGCAGTTAATATCAATTTTGTAACATTTTCTGATTTTTTTGATAGTCGCCAGTTAAAGGGAGATATTTTCTCAATTTTTGTTATAGCTATTGCAGCCGCTGAAGCAGCTATTGGGTTGGCTATTGTTTCGTCAATTTATCGTAACAGAAAATCAACGCGTATCAATCAATCGACTTTATTGAATAAGTAGGAATAATAATCAAAATTAGAATATCCACCAATTTGAATTAGCATGTAGAATATGTTAGAATCTAGATTCTATTTACGAAAACGTAATAAATCAAAGTATCTTAGCCACTTCTCATGAGCTGATCCAGAAGTCCATTGATTAGAAAATTTCTGGTAAATCGTTGATTCATCTGGCGTTTAAATATATGATTCATTTACAAGTTTACTAGATCGAAATTTGATAACGTTCAAAAATTCATAGATCCCATGTCACATTCAGTAAAAATTTATGATACATGCATAGGGTGTACCCAATGTGTCCGAGCGTGCCCCACCGATGTGTTAGAAATGATACCTTGGGATGGATGCAAAGCTAAACAAATTGCTTCCGCCCCAAGAACAGAAGACTGTGTTGGTTGTAAGAGATGTGAATCTGCCTGTCCAACGGATTTCTTGAGTGTTCGAGTTTATTTATGGCATGAAACAACTCGAAGTATGGGTCTAGCTTATTGATATGTTCCGTAAAACCCACTTGAATACATTTTGAATACATTTTATTTTTTACTGAAAAAACCCGTACTCAAAAAAAAAGAATAAAGATTCTATTTTCGAGCGCGGGTTTTTCTGGTCCAAGTGTATCTTGTCTTTACCACGAATTATTTTCCTTGGTTAACAATAATTGTAGTTTTGCCAATATCTGCGGGCTCTTTAATTTTCTTTCTTCCTCATAGAGGAAATAAGCTAATTAGGTGGTATACCATTTCTATATCCACCTTAGAACTACTTCTAATGACCTATGTATTTTGTTATCATTTCCAATTGGACGATCCATTAATCCAGCTGGCGGAAGATTATAAATGGATCAATTTTTTTGATTTTTACTGGAGATTGGGAATAGATGGACTTTCTATAGGACCTATTTTACTGACAGGATTTATCACAACTTTAGCTACTTTAGCGGCTTGGCCAGTTACTCGGGATTCCCGACTATTCCATTTCCTGATGTTAGCAATGTACAGTGGTCAAATAGGATCATTTTCTTCTCGAGACCTTTTGCTTTTTTTCATCATGTGGGAGTTAGAATTAATTCCTGTTTATCTACTTCTATCTATGTGGGGGGGAAAGAAACGTCTGTATTCAGCTACAAAGTTTATTTTGTACACTGCGGGAGGTTCCATTTTTCTATTAGTAGGGGTTTTGGGTATCGGTTTATATGGTTCTAATGAACCAACATTCAATTTTGAAACATTAGCTAATCAATCGTATCCTCTCGCACTGGAAATAATATTCTATATTGGATTTCTTATTGCTTTTGCTGTCAAATCACCGATTATACCCTTACATACATGGTTACCAGACACCCATGGGGAGGCACATTATAGTACTTGTATGCTTCTAGCCGGAATCTTATTAAAAATGGGAGCATATGGATTAGTTCGGATCAATATGGAATTATTACCCCATGCTCATTCTATATTTTCTCCCTGGTTGATGATAGTAGGCACAATGCAAATAATTTATGCAGCTTCAACATCTCTTGCTCAACGTAATTTAAAAAAAAGAATAGCCTATTCCTCTGTATCTCATATGGGTTTCATAATTATAGGAATTGGCTCTATAAACGATACGGGACTCAACGGAGCCTTTTTACAAATAATATCTCATGGATTTATTGGCGCTGCACTTTTTTTCTTGGCAGGAACGAGTTATGATAGAATACGTCTTGTTTATCTCGACGAAATGGGCGGGATGGCTCTTCCAATTCCAAAAATGTTTACGATGTTCAGTATCTTATCGATGGCTTCTCTTGCATTACCGGGCATGAGTGGTTTTGTTGCAGAATTGATAGTCTTTTTTGGAATAATTAGCAGTCAAAAATTTTTTTTAATGCCAAAAATCTTAATTATTTTTGTAATGGCAATTGGAATGATATTAACTCCTATTTATTTATTATCTATGTTACGTCAAATATTCTACGGATACAAGCTATTTAATGCTCCAAACTCCTATTTTTTTGATTCTGGACCAAGAGAGTTATTTGTTTCGATCTCTATCTTTCTACCCGTAATAGGTATTGGTATTTATCCGGATTTCGTTTTATCACTATCGGGTGAGAAAGTCGAAGCTATTCTAGCTAATTATTTTTATAGATAGGTTTTAGGAATAAAAAAAAGAAATCCTATTTAAAAGAATTTTGAAAATGATTCGCTTTACAATTGAAAAAGGTGAAAAAAAAAAAATTCTTTTTTCTGTTCTTAGGTTTCATTTTTTTTTTTTTTTAAGTTGAGTAAAAAAGAAAGTAAAAATCAAATTGAATTTGAATCAGATATGTTTGGCCTTTGTGAGAACCTTTTGAATCACTCCGCTACTTGTACTTGATTCAAAAGGTTCTTTTCTTGGCGGCTTACATTAAGTTTTCTTATGTATATTCTATGCTGTCCTATGTTTGTATTTGTTCTGCTTTTTCATTCAATTCGATGTTAATGGAAATGAACCATAGCTATGTAAACCTATTCCTAATAGATTGACCCCAAAATAGCATATCCAAATTATAAGAAAGCCCGCGGAAGCCACAATTGCAGAATTTACACCTTCCAAATTTTGATTTGTTCGGGTATGTAAATAAATCGCGAATATGGTCCAAGTAATAAATGCCCAAGTTTCCTTGGGATCCCAATTCCAATATGATCCCCATGCCTCATTAGCCCATACTGCTCCCGAAAGAATCCCTATGGTTAAAAAGAGAAACCCGAGACTAATAATACGATAACTCCAATAATCCAATTGTTGAACCAATTGATACCTGTAATAATTTCGAGAATAAATAAAATAAGTGTTTAGTAAAACATTCTTTCTCTCATCCAGGTATTTCATTTCCCCAAAGGAAAATGCTGTATTTAATAAAATATTGCTTTTGCTAAAAATCTTTATGACTTTTCGAAATGTAATGACTAGAAGGGCTACTGATAATAATGATCCACATAAAAGAGCTGCATAGCCAAATACCATCATACTTACGTGCATCATTAACCACTGGGATTGGAGAGCAGGTACTAATAGCGCGGATTGATGCATTTTGGTTAAAAGACCCGAAGTAACAAAGCCTTGGGTAAAAATAGCACTTGATGCGGTTATTGCACTTAAAGCATTTTTATGCTTTTTAAAATGAAAATAGGAAACCATATGAATAATGGAGAAACTCCATGAAAGAAAGATTAATGATTCATATAAATTACTTAATGGAAAATGCCCCGAATAAATCCAACGAGTGACTAATAATCCTGTTATACAGAAAAGGGTGGCTATCATACCCCTTTCTGATGAATCATATAGTCCTACGACTTCATCGACTAATAAAGTTAAAAAATGAATTGTAATTACAATTGAAACGATCGAAAAGGATATATGAGTTAATATATGTTCTAAAATTGAAAAAATCATAAAATAAAGATTATGAAAAAAGGAGAAGAGAAGGTTTCTCGATTATTATTATATGGAATGGAAATTCGGAATTTTTTTATTTTATTATAGGATTTATATTATACCTTTTTTATAAGACGCTATGCCGCCACTCGGACTCGAACCGAGATGCTCTAGCACTGCTTCCTAAGAGCAGCGTGTCTACCAATTTCACCATAGCGGCTTGCTCAAAATAATAATAACTCATGTTTTATTCATATTCAACCGTCGAGATTGAATGAAGGGGTCAATCCAATGCAATATTTATTTTGTAGGAAGCTTTTAAATTGATGAATAAAAACAGGTTTCATTTCAATAGAAGTTTGAGGGTTAAAAAAAGAATCTTTATTATCCTTTTTTTATTTAATTAAAAATTTCTAGTTTCTAAAGTAAAGTAGCAAGAACGGAAGTTTTGTAGTTCCTGTTTTCCTAAAATCGAACTTTTTCGTTCTAACTAAAAAACTAAAAAGTTGTGACTTCCATTCATGAATAGAGCTCAAAATGTTATTTATCATTTCCGTTTGTTAATAATTCATTTGATTTACATATAATATTATTTTGATGAATGAATCATTGAATAAAGAAGATGGTTTTGAGTATCACAATTTAAACATGGCATCTACAGATTTAAAAGGATTTCTAATTTAAAATTCGAAAAAAATGACTTGCTTCATCTTCCCATACAAACATAGGATTTTTTTCACTTTAAATTGAGGCATTATTTGTGTATCCACTAAATAGGAAAAGGTCTCTTTCCCAATTGGGTTTATGGGAAGGATATATAGTAATTCAGAGTAATACTACTTTAGATTCAGAAAGTTACAAAATGAAAACTTCATCAATTAGTTTCAAGAACCCATTGATTTTGACTAAACTAAGGATCTTATATATCTTCTGCTATAATAATAATAAATTATAGATAATAAATACGATATAGAAAATAGAAATAAAACACTAACAAGTTATTATAATACACAAATAGGAATAGGCGATGGGGAAATAAGAATCCCCCACCCCGAAAAGAAAAGATGAACTCAACTAATTACAAAATTATTCAAAAATGAAAAGTAAATTACTACTAAAAAATAAAAAAAGAAATACATAAAAAATGAAAAATAATAGATAAGTAGAAATGCGACTTCCCCCTATGTATTTTATACTTTCTCCTATTAAAAAACAGGAAATGCCTAACCCATTTATAATTCCATCAATAGTTCGCCTATCAAAAAATTCGGTTAGTTGAGATAATCGTCTTATAGTTTTTGTTAGGGACATGTCATAAAAACTATCTATATAAGCACGATTATATGACCAATTATACAAAAAATTGATTATTTTGTCCCAAATTTTTCTATTAGGTCCTCTTTTCACAAAAAAATTAAAGAAGTTCAAATTTTGTAAAGACGAATAAAAAGGATTATATAAAAAGGATGCTATAAATATTCCAAAAAAAGCTATACTGACTGAAAAAATTCCATTTGTGAAAAATTCATACCAATCTACAGAATATTTTGAATTTTGATGTAAAAGATCAATAGCTGGAGTTAACATTTTAGATAATAGATCTAAATGAATTTCTTGTTGATTGAAAGGAATTCCTATAACTCCAATAAAGAGAGTAAATAGAACCAATAAAAGGATAGAAAATAGCATAGTATTATCCGATTCATGAGGATAATAAAAAGTTTTATTAGATTCAAAATGAGTAATAGTCAGAAGAGCCTCCCTTTTGACTTTACTCCGAATTTCATATGGCTTCTTCCAAAACAAAAAAGTATGTTGGTTATTATTAGTTGTTAATAAAGAGAATAAAGGAAAATTTCTGTTAATCGTTTTTTCCTCTTCTTTACCCCATAATTTTATTGAATAAAATAAACTACTTTTTTTTCCACTGTAATTTTGAAAATTAATATTCAAATGTCCTTCAAAAGTAAGTAAATAGATCCGAAACATATAAAATGCCGTTAATCCAGCTGTGAACCAAGCTATTAATGCAAAAAGTGACGAATACATCCAACTATCATTCAGAATTTCATCTTTTGACCAAAAACAGGCAAGAGGCGGAATACCACAAAGGGAAAGCGTTCCCACTAAAAAAGCCGTTTTTGTAATTGGCACATGTTTTCTTAAACCGCCCATAAAAACAAAATTCTGGCTTTTATATGGAGAATATCCAACAACAGCTTCCATTGAATGAATAATTGATCCAGATCCTAAAAACAATAATGCTTTCGAATAGGCATGAGTAATCAAATGATATAAAGCGGCTCGATAAGATCCCATGCCCAAAGCTAACATTATATAACCCAATTGAGACATTGTAGAATAGGCTAAGCCTCTCTTAATATCTTTTTGAGCAACAGCTAAAGTAGCCCCTAAGAGTACTGTTACTATCCCTATAAAAGATATTAGGTTCATTATGGAAGGTATGAATATAAAAATAGGTACAAAGCGGGCTACAAGAAAAATCCCCGCTGCTACCATAGTAGCAGCATGGATAAGAGCCGAAATAGGAGTAGGTCCTTCCATAGCATCAGGTAACCATACATGAAGGGGAAATTGTGCGGATTTAGCAATTGCGCCACCAAATAAAAGAAAGGCACATAAAGTAAGAAATAAAAACTGACCCTGATTTTTTGAAATTAAAATAAAGTTATTGCATAGTTCGAACAAATCTTGAAATTCAAAACTGCCTATTATCCAATAAAGGCCTAAGATTCCTAATAATAATCCAAAATCGCCTATACGATTAGTTACAAATGCTTTTTGACAAGCATTTGCTGCAAGGGGTCGTGTGAACCAAAAACCTATTAATAGATAAGAACACATTCCAACCAGTTCCCAAAAAATATAAATTTGTATCAAATTAGAACTAGTAACTAATCCCAACATTGAAGTATTGAATAAACTCAGATAAGCAAAAAATCTCAAATATCCCTGATCATGAGACATATAATTTTCACTATAAATAAGAACAAAAATTCCAACAGTAGTTATTAATATTAACATAATGGAAGTAAGTGAATCAAGAAAGTAGCCGAACTCAAAAGATAAATCATTATTGATGGCCCAAGACCATACATATTGATATGTGGAACTTCTATTAATTTGTTGAATAGATAGATCAACCGAAAAAAGCATAACTATACTTAACAATAAAATACTGGGAAAAGCCCACATGCGGCGAAGGTTTTTTGTTGATGTCGGAAAAAGCATAAGTCCTACTCCTATTAAAATAGGAATAGGAAGTGGAACCAAAGGTATGATCCATGAATATTGATATGTATACTCCATAAAAACCTTTTTTTTCTTACTTAATACTTAATAGTTTTCTTTGTGATTCACCAGCTCTTATTCTTAACTTAAAAAAGGATAAGGATAAAAAAAAAATGCTTCATTTCTTTTTTTCTTTATACTTACTTCATTTATGAGTAAACTTTGTATGAGTAAATTTGGATTTTGGAAGACTTTTATTCTTGTTCATTCCAATAAATGAGATTTACGCTTATTTTATATAAAAAAGTGTTTGATATTTTTCTTTCCGTTCTTTACATATTATGATTAATATAACGAAAAAATTTGTGAAAAATAAAAAATATTTCTTTTTTTTTGAAAACAGTCTATTTTATTTTATAAATATTAAAATTTAGAAATATAGAACAATTGAAATTGAGAGGAATAATAAGTAAAGTATATATATATATTTTTTTATAAATGTCTTTCACATACTAGTATAGTACTAAATCATTTATTTTTTTTTCGAATGGCAGTTCCAAAAAAACGTATTTCTATATCAAAAAAGCGTATTCGTAAAAATATTTGGAAAAAGAAAGGCTATCGAGCAGCGTTGAAAGCTTTTTCATTAGCAAAATCTCTTTCTACAGGAAATTCAAAAAGTTTTTTTTCTATCTCAAATAAATAAATAAAAAAATGCTTGAATAATTTTGTAATTAGTTGAGTTCATCTTTTCTTTTCGGGGTGGGGGATTCTTATTTCCCCATCGCCTATTCCTATTTGTGTATTATAATAACTTGTTAGTGTTTTATTTCTATTTTCTATATCGTATTTATTATCTATAATTTATTATTATTATAGCAGAAGATATATAAGATCCTTAGTTTAGTCAAAATCAATGGGTTCTTGAAACTAATTGATGAAGTTTTCATTTTGTAACTTTCTGAATCTAAAGTAGTATTACTCTGAATTACTATATATCCTTCCCATAAACCCAATTGGGAAAGAGACCTTTTCCTATTTAGTGGATACACAAATAATGCCTCAATTTAAAGTGAAAAAAATCCTATGTTTGTATGGGAAGATGAAGCAAGTCATTTTTTTCGAATTTTAAATTAGAAATCCTTTTAAATCTGTAGATGCCATGTTTAAATTGTGATACTCAAAACCATCTTCTTTATTCAATGATTCATTCATCAAAATAATATTATATGTAAATCAAATGAATTATTAACAAACGGAAATGATAAATAACATTTTGAGCTCTATTCATGAATGGAAGTCACAACTTTTTAGTTTTTTAGTTAGAACGAAAAAGTTCGATTTTAGGAAAACAGGAACTACAAAACTTCCGTTCTTGCTACTTTACTTTAGAAACTAGAAATTTTTAATTAAATAAAAAAAGGATAATAAAGATTCTTTTTTTAACCCTCAAACTTCTATTGAAATGAAACCTGTTTTTATTCATCAATTTAAAAGCTTCCTACAAAATAAATATTGCATTGGATTGACCCCTTCATTCAATCTCGACGGTTGAATATGAATAAAACATGAGTTATTATTATTTTGAGCAAGCCGCTATGGTGAAATTGGTAGACACGCTGCTCTTAGGAAGCAGTGCTAGAGCATCTCGGTTCGAGTCCGAGTGGCGGCATAGCGTCTTATAAAAAAGGTATAATATAAATCCTATAATAAAATAAAAAAATTCCGAATTTCCATTCCATATAATAATAATCGAGAAACCTTCTCTTCTCCTTTTTTCATAATCTTTATTTTATGATTTTTTCAATTTTAGAACATATATTAACTCATATATCCTTTTCGATCGTTTCAATTGTAATTACAATTCATTTTTTAACTTTATTAGTCGATGAAGTCGTAGGACTATATGATTCATCAGAAAGGGGTATGATAGCCACCCTTTTCTGTATAACAGGATTATTAGTCACTCGTTGGATTTATTCGGGGCATTTTCCATTAAGTAATTTATATGAATCATTAATCTTTCTTTCATGGAGTTTCTCCATTATTCATATGGTTTCCTATTTTCATTTTAAAAAGCATAAAAATGCTTTAAGTGCAATAACCGCATCAAGTGCTATTTTTACCCAAGGCTTTGTTACTTCGGGTCTTTTAACCAAAATGCATCAATCCGCGCTATTAGTACCTGCTCTCCAATCCCAGTGGTTAATGATGCACGTAAGTATGATGGTATTTGGCTATGCAGCTCTTTTATGTGGATCATTATTATCAGTAGCCCTTCTAGTCATTACATTTCGAAAAGTCATAAAGATTTTTAGCAAAAGCAATATTTTATTAAATACAGCATTTTCCTTTGGGGAAATGAAATACCTGGATGAGAGAAAGAATGTTTTACTAAACACTTATTTTATTTATTCTCGAAATTATTACAGGTATCAATTGGTTCAACAATTGGATTATTGGAGTTATCGTATTATTAGTCTCGGGTTTCTCTTTTTAACCATAGGGATTCTTTCGGGAGCAGTATGGGCTAATGAGGCATGGGGATCATATTGGAATTGGGATCCCAAGGAAACTTGGGCATTTATTACTTGGACCATATTCGCGATTTATTTACATACCCGAACAAATCAAAATTTGGAAGGTGTAAATTCTGCAATTGTGGCTTCCGCGGGCTTTCTTATAATTTGGATATGCTATTTTGGGGTCAATCTATTAGGAATAGGTTTACATAGCTATGGTTCATTTCCATTAACATCGAATTGAATGAAAAAGCAGAACAAATACAAACATAGGACAGCATAGAATATACATAAGAAAACTTAATGTAAGCCGCCAAGAAAAGAACCTTTTGAATCAAGTACAAGTAGCGGAGTGATTCAAAAGGTTCTCACAAAGGCCAAACATATCTGATTCAAATTCAATTTGATTTTTACTTTCTTTTTTACTCAACTTAAAAAAAAAAAAAAATGAAACCTAAGAACAGAAAAAAGAATTTTTTTTTTTTCACCTTTTTCAATTGTAAAGCGAATCATTTTCAAAATTCTTTTAAATAGGATTTCTTTTTTTTATTCCTAAAACCTATCTATAAAAATAATTAGCTAGAATAGCTTCGACTTTCTCACCCGATAGTGATAAAACGAAATCCGGATAAATACCAATACCTATTACGGGTAGAAAGATAGAGATCGAAACAAATAACTCTCTTGGTCCAGAATCAAAAAAATAGGAGTTTGGAGCATTAAATAGCTTGTATCCGTAGAATATTTGACGTAACATAGATAATAAATAAATAGGAGTTAATATCATTCCAATTGCCATTACAAAAATAATTAAGATTTTTGGCATTAAAAAAAATTTTTGACTGCTAATTATTCCAAAAAAGACTATCAATTCTGCAACAAAACCACTCATGCCCGGTAATGCAAGAGAAGCCATCGATAAGATACTGAACATCGTAAACATTTTTGGAATTGGAAGAGCCATCCCGCCCATTTCGTCGAGATAAACAAGACGTATTCTATCATAACTCGTTCCTGCCAAGAAAAAAAGTGCAGCGCCAATAAATCCATGAGATATTATTTGTAAAAAGGCTCCGTTGAGTCCCGTATCGTTTATAGAGCCAATTCCTATAATTATGAAACCCATATGAGATACAGAGGAATAGGCTATTCTTTTTTTTAAATTACGTTGAGCAAGAGATGTTGAAGCTGCATAAATTATTTGCATTGTGCCTACTATCATCAACCAGGGAGAAAATATAGAATGAGCATGGGGTAATAATTCCATATTGATCCGAACTAATCCATATGCTCCCATTTTTAATAAGATTCCGGCTAGAAGCATACAAGTACTATAATGTGCCTCCCCATGGGTGTCTGGTAACCATGTATGTAAGGGTATAATCGGTGATTTGACAGCAAAAGCAATAAGAAATCCAATATAGAATATTATTTCCAGTGCGAGAGGATACGATTGATTAGCTAATGTTTCAAAATTGAATGTTGGTTCATTAGAACCATATAAACCGATACCCAAAACCCCTACTAATAGAAAAATGGAACCTCCCGCAGTGTACAAAATAAACTTTGTAGCTGAATACAGACGTTTCTTTCCCCCCCACATAGATAGAAGTAGATAAACAGGAATTAATTCTAACTCCCACATGATGAAAAAAAGCAAAAGGTCTCGAGAAGAAAATGATCCTATTTGACCACTGTACATTGCTAACATCAGGAAATGGAATAGTCGGGAATCCCGAGTAACTGGCCAAGCCGCTAAAGTAGCTAAAGTTGTGATAAATCCTGTCAGTAAAATAGGTCCTATAGAAAGTCCATCTATTCCCAATCTCCAGTAAAAATCAAAAAAATTGATCCATTTATAATCTTCCGCCAGCTGGATTAATGGATCGTCCAATTGGAAATGATAACAAAATACATAGGTCATTAGAAGTAGTTCTAAGGTGGATATAGAAATGGTATACCACCTAATTAGCTTATTTCCTCTATGAGGAAGAAAGAAAATTAAAGAGCCCGCAGATATTGGCAAAACTACAATTATTGTTAACCAAGGAAAATAATTCGTGGTAAAGACAAGATACACTTGGACCAGAAAAACCCGCGCTCGAAAATAGAATCTTTATTCTTTTTTTTTGAGTACGGGTTTTTTCAGTAAAAAATAAAATGTATTCAAAATGTATTCAAGTGGGTTTTACGGAACATATCAATAAGCTAGACCCATACTTCGAGTTGTTTCATGCCATAAATAAACTCGAACACTCAAGAAATCCGTTGGACAGGCAGATTCACATCTCTTACAACCAACACAGTCTTCTGTTCTTGGGGCGGAAGCAATTTGTTTAGCTTTGCATCCATCCCAAGGTATCATTTCTAACACATCGGTGGGGCACGCTCGGACACATTGGGTACACCCTATGCATGTATCATAAATTTTTACTGAATGTGACATGGGATCTATGAATTTTTGAACGTTATCAAATTTCGATCTAGTAAACTTGTAAATGAATCATATATTTAAACGCCAGATGAATCAACGATTTACCAGAAATTTTCTAATCAATGGACTTCTGGATCAGCTCATGAGAAGTGGCTAAGATACTTTGATTTATTACGTTTTCGTAAATAGAATCTAGATTCTAACATATTCTACATGCTAATTCAAATTGGTGGATATTCTAATTTTGATTATTATTCCTACTTATTCAATAAAGTCGATTGATTGATACGCGTTGATTTTCTGTTACGATAAATTGACGAAACAATAGCCAACCCAATAGCTGCTTCAGCGGCTGCAATAGCTATAACAAAAATTGAGAAAATATCTCCCTTTAACTGGCGACTATCAAAAAAATCAGAAAATGTTACAAAATTGATATTAACTGCATTCAATATAAGTTCAAGACACATAAGAGCCCTAACCATGTTTCGACTCGTGATTAATCCATAAATACCGATAGAAAATAAATAGGCACTCAAAACAAGTACATGTTCGAGCATCATTGACCAACTCCTTATCAATGTTGGTTCATTTCAATATGAACAAAAATTCAACAGATTCGAGATTGACTAGAATAGAACAAAACAAGTACGGAACAAAAGAATGTATTGAAAATAGATCAAATAAAAGAATCTCCCTTTTAGACATGAACAGTATTCAAATAGAATTTTTGTGAAATAGGTGGGATAACATAGAAGAAAGTGCAATTTGGATTGTTTGCTGTTGCTAGTTATAACGATTTATTACTGACGAGCCACAGCAATTGCGCCTATCAAACCAACTAAAAGAATTATTGAAATCAGTTCAAACGGAAGAAAAAAATCTGTTGATAAATGAATTCCAATTTGTTGACTATTACTTATCAAATCTTGTTCTATAAGTTGGTTTGATCTTGTAGTCCAAATAATCCCGTACCATGACGTATCGAAAATAGTAGTAATTAGCGAAAGAAGAATACTTGTACAAACCAGTGAAGTAACCCCATCCCCAACGATCGACAGATTCAAATCCTTGTAATATTCTGAACCCTTCATGAACATGACAGCAAATATGATTAAAACATTTATGGCTCCTACATAAATAAGGAGCTGGGCAGCGGCTACAAAATGTGAATTTGAAAGAATATAGAATAAGGATATACAAACAAGAACCAATCCCAACGAAAAGGCAGAATAAATTGGATTGGTAAGTAATACTACTCCCAGTCCCCCTAATATAAGACCCGATCCCAGTAAAACTATAAGAAAATCGTGTATTGGTCCAGGCAAATCCATTATATGTAAAATAGGAGATAAATTGAAATGCTTTTCATGATCGTATTGACCCGACCGGGAAAAAACTAAAGGTTTTTTTGATTTTCATTTTATGATAGGTTCCTAATTGAATTCAATTCTAATCTATTAGGTATGATATGGGTACAATTGTTGGACAGTTTCTTTTTTGATTATTTTATTTTCTTAAATTAAGAAAGAATAAGGATATTTTTTGAAAGTATATATTTCGAAAAAATTACGACTCTATTGATAGATTTTTAATAAAAAAGTCGAAATTCTCATCAACCAATGAATTTCTAGTTGAATTTTTCATTATTGGCCAAACAAAGAGAAAGACCTTATCTCATTCTTTTAATTTAAACCAAAAAACGGAACCTTAAGAATTGGTAATTTCTCTTTATTTAATAGAATAGGGCGGTTATCTACTCAGTTTTTCTTTGAGGCGAATTCAAAATTGTTCGAATTGTATAATCATCAATTACTGACATTGGTAAACGGCCCAAAGCAATTTGATTATAATTCAACTCGTGACGGTCGTAAGTAGAAAGTTCATATTCTTCAGTCATCGATAAACAATTTGTTGGACAATACTCAACACAGTTACCACAAAATATACAAATTCCGAAATCAATACTGTAATTAAGTAATCGTTTTTTTCGAATATCAGTTTCAAATTTCCAATCAACAACAGGCAGATCTATAGGACATACACGAACACATACTTCACAAGCAATACATTTATCAAATTCGAAATGGATTCGGCCACGGAAACGCTCCGATGTGATTAATTTTTCATAAGGATATTGAATAGTTACAGGCAAACGATTTGCGTGGGATAAGGTAATCATGAAACTTTGACCAATGTACCTTGCTGCTCGTACTGTTTGTTGACCATAATTCATGAACCCAGTTACCATAGGGAACATATCAGGAATCTATATGAATAGTTTTATCTTCGTTTCTTTCTCTTGTTTGAACTTGAACCAAGTCTATTGTTTGCTATTTACAGTGAAAAAAGTTGAAAAGAGGTTGTTAATAATAGATTACCGAGAGATATTGGTAAAAGAAATTTCCATCCAAGATTTAAAAGTTGGTCCATTCTTAACCTAGGTAAAGTCCATCTTGTTGTGATAGAAATAAACAAGAACAAATAAGTTTTAGCTAATGTAATAAAGATACCAATTGTAGTTCCAAAGATTCCATCCACTTTATTTATTTCAAATAGCTCAGGAACAAATATGTATGGAATGGAAATATTCCAACCACCGAAGTAAAGAACCGTTACAAATAACGAAGAAAGTAATAGATTTAGATAGGAAGCAACATAAAATAAACCAAATTTGATACCCGAATATTCGGTTTGATAACCTGCTACTAATTCTTCCTCCGCTTCTGGTAAATCAAAGGGTAATCTCTCGCATTCGGCTAGGGCAGAAATTAGAAAAACGAGAAATCCTATAGGCTGACGCCACAAATTCCATCCCCAAAAACCATATTTTGACTGCGCCTCAACTATATCAACTGTACTTGAACTGTTAGATAATCATAGTCGGTGATAACATCACTGTTCCCACCGCTATTCCAGAACCGTACATGAGGTTTTCGCCTCATACGGCTCCTCGTGGGTCAAAAAAAATCTAAGGACCAGATCAGTATTATTGACTATTTAGCTAGCTATGGTTGTAGAATAGAAAGAGTCAAAATCTATTTGAGGGTCCAAAATTATACCAATGGAATTCCGTCTGCTATACTCTAAAAGAATAATCAAAAAAGGCGCTTCCGAATTGATCTCACCCGTTAATAATTTGACTTTGTTGAGTAATAACTTAATCCTTAAATAAAAAACTCCTTTCAGAAATATCAATAAATAGTTTATTTCAACCCATCATTTTCGATTACGAAAAGGAATTAGACGTTACATTAGCTAATGAATCATGAGACAAATTATATCTCTCTAAATCTATGCTAAATATATGAAAAAGACGGAATAAAAAAGATTTCTTTTTTTTTTCTCTTGTTTGTTTTTCGTTCCTATTCTTCTTTCTTATAAAACCGATATAAGAGAAGGGGCTAAAACAAAAATAAAAAATAAAGGATTATTTCGTTCCTGATAGTCATTGCTTTAATGGGTGGATAGGAGCATACTCTGGATCGGAATCGCGGGAAGTACTGCCTTATCATTTCTACCAATTTAAAGCCCCAATTAGTATTCTTTTTATGTTATGCAGAAATATCTTTTTAGATAATTTCCATAATCTCCATTACTAATCCTTTGTGCATTTTTGTGTTCCTAATCATCCACTCATTTTTTGTTCAATCGCCCGTTTCGTTTGATAATACATGTATGGTAGGTAATTCATACAAAGGATAGTGAAAAGGCCATACGGTTGATCTTTTGAGCCCGCTTCAAGCTGGGTTGTCTAATCAACCAGTCTTGGGGTAAGGGACCTCTTCCGCTTATGTTTATTTCCACTTAACTTTTGTCTTGTACATAGGAAATGAGACTCCATTTTTTTTTTTTTACTGCAAATTGATAAGCTGCTTTCTTTCACTCATATATAACTATCTAATTTACTTTATCAACCAAAAGGATAATAAAGAATATCTATTCAATTCGTTCAACTTGTTTTGTTTTCTAAAGCGAAAGAAAAGAATGAATAGGGAAAAGAAAGAAAAGTTTGTATTTCAACGAATCGCACGTAGAGATATTGATAAAACACATAAAGTTAATGGTATTTCATAACTAATCGATTGAGCAGCAGCTCGTAAACCACCTAAAAAGGAATATTTATTATTCGATCCGTATCCTGACATAAGAAGGCCAACAGGGGCAATACTTGAAATGGCAATCCATAAAAAAATACCGATATTGAGATCAGCTAAAACAAGATGATAGCTAAAAGGAATTACTAAAAAACTTAGTAAAATAGATATGACTGCTATAGATGGTCCAATACTGAATAAACGGGTATTTCCTCTAGCTGGAAAAAGATTCTCTTTGAAAAGCAGTTTTGTCCCATCTGCTAGAGCTTGAAGAATTCCCAAAGGACCGGCGTATTCAGGCCCAATACGTTGTTGTATTCCTGCGGATATCTCTCTTTCTAACCATACAATTACCAGTACGCCTACTGTGATCCCCAATACAAGAGTCAAAATAGGGACAAAGATCCATACGATTCCATAGACCTCTTTGAAAAATTCCAATCTGGAAAAAGAATGAATATCTTGTACTTCTATTTCTGTTGTATAAACTATCATTTCAACGATCAACTTCTCCCATAATGATATCTATGCTACCTAGTATCGTCATAATATCAGCCAATTTCATTCCTTTAACTAACTGAGGAAGAATTTGCAAATTGATAAAACCCGGCGGGCGAATTTTCCATCTCCAAGGAAAACAACTTTTGTCCCCTATTAGAAAAATTCCCAATTCTCCCTTTGGGGCTTCAACTCTCGCATAAAGTTCTTGCTTCGGCAATTCAAATGTGGGAGAAGGTTTTTTACTAATGAATCGATATTCAAAATCATTCCATTCTGGATCCCTTTCTCTATCAAAGCATCGGATTTCTAAATTCTCATAGGGACCCCCTGGAATTCCTTCCAGGGCCTGTTGAATTATTTTTATGGATTCCGTCATTTCACTGATTCGGACTAAATAACGAGCTAACGAGTCTCCTTCTTTTTGCCACTGGATTTCCCAATGAAATTCGTCGTAACACTCATAATGATCAACTTTACGAAGATCCCATTGTATTCCAGATGCTCGTAGCATCGGTCCGGATAAACCCCAATTTATTGCTTCTTCTCCACTAAGAATGCCTACTCCTTCAACTCGTTCTAAAAAAATGGGATTTCGCGTAATAAGTTTTTGATATTCAACAACTCCTGTTAAAAAATAATCGCAGAAATCCAAACATTTATCTATCCAGCCATAAGGCAGGTCGGCTGCTACTCCTCCGATACGAAAATAATTATGCATCATTCTCATCCCAGTCGCAGCTTCGAATAGATCATATACTAATTCTCTTTCTCTGAAAATATAGAAAAAAGGGGTCTGTGCGCCAATATCCGCCATAAAAGGTCCAAGCCATAACAGATGAGAAACTAGACGACTTAACTCCAACATAATGACTCTGATATAGCTCGCTCTTTTAGGCACTTGAATATTTCCCAATTGTTCTGGTCCATTTACGGTTATTGCTTCTGTGAACATAGTAGCTAAATAATCCCAACGTGTTACATAAGGTAAAAATTGTATAATTGTTCGGTTTTCCGCAATTTTTTCCATTCCTCTGTGTAAATAACCTAATATTGGTTCGCAGTCAACAACATTTTCACCGTCTAGGGTAACAATGAGACGAAGAACACCGTGCATTGATGGGTGGTGAGGTCCCATATTGACTATCATAAGGTCTCTTTCTGTAGCTGGTCTATTCATAAGTTTTTCCTCGATTCATTCTTACATGAATTGCTGAAAACGAAAAGAAGTTTATCAAAATTCTCAAGATCCAATAAATGAAAAAACTAAGTAAAAATTTTTAAATTAACGATTTTTTAACTCCCGAATATCCAACTCACTAATTAATTCTTTATAGCGTACTCGATTTTTCTTTGATAAGTAAGACAGCAGCCGTTGACGTTTTCCCAGAATTTTTCGTAGACCTCTCTGAGATGAATAGTCTTTTCTGTGCAATTCCAAATGGGAAGTAAGTCTTCGTATCTTATTGGTGAAACTGACTATTTGAAAGTCAACAGACCCCCGCTTTTCTTCTTTTTTTTCTTGAAAAATCACTGAGATGAATGAATTTTTTACCATAAAACAAAATCTTATCCCCTTTTATAATTTATCATTTTTTGATGTGAATTTGATTAATCAGTAATAATATTATTCATTTTGATATACAGAATGACCTTAAGTTCATTATAAACTTCCTATTTTATAAAATAAATAAATGAACAAAATCTTCTTATTTTATTTGTATAGGAATACAAAAAAAGATAAGAAGATTTTGTTCATTCATTTATAGATCTAATTGATAATATGTATGTCATTAAATTAGTATCCTCTTTCAGGATGGAATGTAAGACAATCCTCGCGTCTATCTATTTGTTTTCATATAGCCGACGTATTCTATTACCTAATAATATATGTATATATGGCAAAATTCATGTAAATGGACTTGTAACTAACAAATTTTCAACCGTGGATACATATGTATCCTGACCATACTGAAACGACTGCCATTATGAGTATTAAACCAATAGCGATTCATACAAGCTAAATCTTCTAGTCGATAATTGGGCCAAAGAAAGAACTTCATTTTAATTAGTTTATTTTTATCGATACCGAGATATTTGCCTCTATTTAAAACTTGACCACAGTTTTTTACCTGATTGCAAAATACCGGATTTCTATGTATATCATTTCTATCCCTTGAGTTTAAAAAATATAGAATTCGCAATTCTCTACGGCCTTTAGGGGATAAAAAAGTTTCAGGAACAAATAAATCATAATGATTTTTGTCTCTATTTTGAGTCATTTTTTGATGTCTTAAAATGGATTCATCAAATTGATTCTTATCAAACCATTCTCGAAATTTTTGATTCCTTTGGTATTTATTCTTATGAAGGTATTTATTCTTATGAACCAAAAAAATACCTATGGTTTGATATAGAATCAATTGTCCATCGTTTTTTATAGACGGATAAGGATAAGTCGGTTCGATAATCAATGTTCCGCTTGTACTTAATTCTCTAGGAGTGTGCCTTTTTAGAGTCCAAATATCCACAGTCAGTTCTCCCCGTTTAAGATAGGATATAGCAACGTCCTTTGGATTTATCAATCTAAGCAGGAGACAATAGGCTCTAATATTATTGACCATTTTTTTATTTAGAACCCTTTCCCAGCTCAATTGAAAATAGAAAAAACTTTCTAGGAAGGAATAAAGCTCTATAGCTTCGGGGCTCATGTTGGCCTTTTTTTTTCTACGTTGTTTTTTTATGCCTGATCTACCTCCATTTTCATCTGATAGAGGAGCCCCTTCCCCTTGGTTTAGAGGATCTTTTTCTTCTTGATTTCTATTCTCGAATCTAAGAATTCTTTTTTTTTTCTTTGATTCTATTAAAGGGTTACTTTCAGTAATGTTTTTCTTAATGTTTTTATTTCCATTCAAATGAAAGTTGAAAAGAAGTAATTTTATTGGTATGATCCCCGGTTGAATCTTATATGCATTATATAGTGGCACAAATTCTGGGAAGAACCAAAGTTCTAGTTCTGGATTCGAACTAATACGACCTACTATTTCCTCATTCATTTCCATCCAATCAAAGAAGGATCTTTTTTTTTTTGTCAAAGAAGGATCTTTTTTTTTTTTGAATGGGTTGATTTTTGAATTTTGATAAATTGGTAAAGAAAAAGGACCCCTCTTCATTTTTTGATTCTTATTCTTGGTGCCGCTATTGGCCCAGTAATGAATCTCGACCTTATTATTTCTAAGGCAAAAATCAATCATTTTCCACCTACAAAATTTTCTATCTGGAAATTTCTCCTCAGCCATAATATAATTTTCTCCTAGATAATTATAAATAGGTAGCCCGTCTGGCATATCAAAAAATTTGCGTTTATCTATCTTGTAATTATCAAAAATCTCTTCTTTACTATTTATTTGTAATGGTGATCTATAAATATATGAGTCTTTCTTCTCTTCATAATTAATAGATTTATATGAGAAAAAATCATGTCTATGATGTTTTTTAAAATTAGATGATTTTTTATATTCTTGATTCATTACTGAATCAGGTTCAAAATCATTTTTTTTTTCATCATGAATTAATCCTTCTTTTTCATATGAGCCCCATTTGTTAAAATCGTTTTTTTGAGTCATACAGTGTCGATTGACTTTATTTCGCCATTTTTCTGGTACTAATTTAAGCCAGATAATCTGAGAGAAATCATATTGATAATGCCCCCTTAACCAGTTTTTCCATTGATTCCTTTCAGAATGCCAAAAGTCTTTATGTCTCAATCCAGAATGAAAAATTCCCTCTTTCCGAAAAAAATCCTTTATTTCATTTTTAAGAAAAAGAGATGTTCCATGATATTGAAGGATAGACTTGAATTTATAGAAGTTAATAACTCGAGTTTGCGATATTTTATAAAATACATATGCTTGCGAGAAGGAGGACGAGTTACAAAAAGTTGTTGAATTCTTATTTTGAATATTATCAAGGGAATTTTTTTTAGTTAAAATAAAGTGAAATTTTTTTGTATTTCTTTTCTTAATTCTTTTTTCATTTTCTTTCTTATTGGAAATGGATTTCTCGATCATTTTTTTTCTTGATTCAATCAAAAGTTGTGCATTGGTTCTTGCAATATTAATGATACATAGAAAAAAATCTATGTATATTTTTTCCATGAAAAATTTGATAAAAAAATCAAATTTACGGATTAATCGAGTATTTCTTCTTTTTAATATTTGACAAAATTTTATTAATGATTCTAATATTTTATTATGATAACTTTTTTTATTAGAATTCATATTTTTTTCTTGAGTTAGAAATCCATTTTTCTTCTCATTTAGAATTCTTTCTAGTTTCTTGTTGATTGTACTTGTTCTCTCAGTCAGATCTTTCATTTTTTTTTCTGTCAGTGAAAAATTTGTCCATTCTGTAGATCGAATTTGAATAGGTGATTCACGAATCATCTGATTATTCATTATAGAATCGTCGGTTTTAGTTTCACCCAATTCGTAGTTTTTGATGCTCCATTTTTTTATTTCTTTTGACACCTTTCGAAGAAATTTTGCTCGTTCTTTAAAAACATTAAAAACTATAAAAGACTTCTTTTTCAATTTTTTCACTTTTTTTTTCAGTTCTTTAAAAATAGGTTCAAAAAATGAAGACACTTTTAGTTTTCGAGGGGGACCAAAAGGATGGTCAGTTTCCGGTCCAAAAATTGTTAAAAAACAAAAATCATTTTTTTGCGCTTTCTGTGTTTTCAAGGGTTTTAACTTAGATCGGTGCCAAGGTTTCAGGTAAAAAGGAAATAAGATTTTTATCTGAATACCGTCTGTTAACCAGTTTTTTGGAAATTCTTTGTCGGATAATTCAACACCATTATAAGTGCATCGAATATGCATTTCTCGATTCCAATCCTTGAAGTCTTCGGACCATTCGGGACCTTGAAATAATAAAATACGCGCAATATTCTTAGCTATTATTAATAAAGGCAATCGAATATATTTCCGAAGAATTGATTGGCCTACTAATAAAAAACCTCTTACTGCTTGAGCATATGTAATGGTATCCCAAGCTTCTGCTATTTCCATTCGCATTCTCTCTTCGTCTTGGTATTTTTCAACCTTTCTTTTTTCTTTTGTATAATCAGAGATTTGTAATTTTTTGCTTTTTTTAGACATCAAATTTTGAAAAATGCCTTTCATCCGTCCGAAACTATCAAAAGAAAAAAGGCGTCTGTCTATTCTGTTCAAAAAAGAAAAAAGGCCTCTGTCTATTCTGTCCAAAAAAGAAAAAAGGCGTCTGTCTATTCTGTCCACAAAAAGAGGGGAATGCGCCTTTGCTTGATAGAAGAGTTGGCAAGTAACCGTTTTACGCCTTTGGGCACGCATAGAACCTTTTATTAGATTTCGACGAAAATCCGAGTATGGTAAATAACGTATCCAAGCGATTTCGCCTGCTGGATCAGGCTCATTAGAATCTTCGCTATCATCAAAAATGACCATATACTTGTATTTTCTTAAACGAATTTGAGAATCCAATTCTACCCTTTCTTCGCCGGTTTCTCCTTCCTCTAGTTGCAAATCATCGAGTAAGTAGTATGGCCATCGAGGGACCTTTTTACTTATTTCCTTTATTTCAATAGATCTTTTTCTACTTCTTTGATCACTGGACTTAGTTATAACTACATTTGAATGAATAGTTTGATGTTTGGGTTCTCGAAATCGAAATAAAGAAAGCTTCTTTTTTGTTAATAATGATCTACTATTGTTGAGTTTGTCTATTGTTTGTTTCAATTCGCGATAATCATTAGTAAGAAGTAGAGCATGAATCTTATTTATCCAAAATTCCCCCATTTTTTTTTTTATATATATTTGATTTATGCTAGGGGGTGAAAACCCTTTTTTGATTCTTCCACGATAGGGCCCATATAAGAACGGATCCTTTTTTTTAGGAAAATATTCTTTTTTAGTTTCATCATTACACAATTGAGTTTTTTGTTCAAATATACCTATATCAAAAGATTCTTTATCTAAAGTTCTGACTCTATTTATAAACTCGTCAGTTTTGTTTAGCCGTTTTAGATCATTGGTCAAATTCCAATCATTATACAATTGATCAGATAATAATTTTTCTGTTGTGAAAAAGGATATCTTTTTTTCTATTATTTCTTTAAAAGTTGACAAACTCGGCGGATACATAAAAGATATCCTTTCTTTTCCATCACTTTGACATGTATAAAAAAAATATTGTGACATTTCATTTTTTACAGCATTTTGAAATTGATTGTTTTTTATATAACGAAATGGTCGATTCCATTTGTTAGAATCAAAAAGAAGAATCA